GAAAATACCAATTCAAATTGAAAATAATGTTACTGCACGGACGGAGGTTATAAATTTTTTCATTTTCATCGATTAAATAATATTTAAATTTAATTACTTGAAAAGTCTCTTTTAAATTGTCAAGTTGGAAATAGTTATTTACCAAGATCTGATTATGAGTTATTAAATGGTAAAATGAATAAACATTCGCAATTAGAAAGGCTGTTCCTAAAGGCCCCGGCGAATTCTTAATTGAAATTACAGGATCTTTTGTAATTTGAATTGATTCTTTTATCACATTGTGATATTTTACATCGTTGAATGGACCCATTCGAAAACAATTGGATGATGACAAAATTATCAACGATTGGAATCCCTTATTTCTATTCAACAACGTATGAATAGTTCTTTGATTTTGATTAAGGGGTTGTTGAATTCTTACTTTGGAATAAATGGAAGAAAACGGATTTATATTGGTGCAATCAGATCCATTATCCGGGAGCAATCCTGAGCCCGGTGGGTCATTCCTTTTTCCGATATATGAAATAGTGGATTTCAGCAAGTCGATTCTTAGGAAATGTCGAATCAAACCATTTGCCCTTATTTCAACAAAAGAAACACGAGCTTCTTGACTAGAAGAACTTTTTTTATCTTGGTCCCAATTCAATACTAAACAAGTCCGAACTAATTGAATATTTGTATCAGAAATTCCCCGAATTGGTTTACCATTTCCATAAAGGATATAATTGACAACTCGAAGTTTCACATTATCCCTTTCCTGCAACAGATCCGGGGGGAAAAGTCTTCCTAAAGTTATACCGTCCGTTATTTCATATGTGACGACAGGACGAACCAAAACAAAATACTTTTTCTTATTAGGTGTGATCCGTTGAACATAGATCCAATTTTTCCATTTTTTGGATTCCTTGTAATTTTGTTTTCCTGCTCCCGGTGGTATCAAAACGCCACTATGTCGGGATATCTTATCTATCTCTCCAGGAAAATGGATATCTCCAGAAAATATTTTAAGTTCAATTCTTTTTTTTTTTCTTTCCACTCGGACCAACCCGCCTACCCGGCTTCTTATATTTAAAGTAATTTGTGTATCCGCCCCAATGATACTATTGTTCTGTACCATTATGGAAGAAGATCCGGCTAATATATGCACCTCCTCGGGAATGAAAAAAAAACGATCTACTTTCATTTGGTATTTTGGCCTAAATTCCTTACCTCCTCGATACTCAATCAAATCCTCTTTTTTGACGATTGAATGCATTTCTAGAGTCCCATATTTAGTAATGCCCGAACTCTTTCTTCTGTATCGAGGATCGTCCAAATAAGCAAGAATACTATTTCTACGGAAAACGCCATTGATGGGGATTTCAATCAAGATATCCGAGGGAGGTGTTAATTCGTTCTCGCGTTTTTGAATCGATTGGAGTGGAATGATGAATCTATTTCTTCGCCTCTTTGAGAATAAATCAAAATTCTGGTAGAGAATGGTCGGATCTACGAGATTACAACGACCGGTACTTATAATTCGACTAAGGTTTGAATAATCAGGAATCCTATCTTCTTTTTTATCCGAAAAATGCGAAGTAAAGAATTTTCCTCTCGACGGATCATTCGTTCCTGAGAGGTTAGAAGTAGATTTTCTCTTGACAGAACGAGAATGCGCACTCATTTGATCTTGATCCTTGTGGATCGAAAGTGAAACTAGACTGGATCTGCGCGGCTCTCCTAATAATATCCATAAATGACTTGTTTTTGGTAATAGATGAACATTTCCATATGTAAATTCGGGTGCATGATACACATCGGTGCTCCAGTGCATTTCTCCGTCTGAGTCAGAATAAATATGTTTTCGAACTTTCTCTTTAAAATTCAAAGTAGATGTTCCTGCGCGAATCTCAGCAATCACTTGTTCTGATTCTACATATTGATCGTTTTGAACTAAAAGAAAACTTTGGGGTGGAATATTTACATTATGTCGAATATCTTCACTTTCAATAGTTACATACAAGTTTATGGAACAGAGAAAGGCGGGATGTCCATGGCGTGTACGTGTCGGATGAACTAAATTCTCCTTGAATTTGATTTTTCCATTAGAAGGGGCTCGCACATGTTCCGCAGTACCCCCCGTGAATACTCCGCCGGTATGAAAAGTTCTTAATGTTAATTGAGTACCCGGTTCTCCAATCGATTGGCCTGCAATAATACCTACAGCTTCTCCCAATTCAACCAGGTCGCCATGAGTAGGACTCCGTCCATAACATAATCGACAGATCCAAGATGCACTCCTACAAGTAAAGGGGGTTCGAATAGCTATTGGTTGTGCTCGAAAGGTTATGAATCGATTTACAAGTCCAATCCCAACGTCTTGATTTCTAGTGGCAATACAGCGCGTGCCCATATATATATCATCGGCTAGTACACGACCAATCAATGTTTGGATAAAAATACTTTCTGGCACCATACCATTCCCAGGACTCACAGAAATACCACGGACGGTGCCACAATC